AGAAGCCACATCTTATACGATATTCTACTAAATGGATATCCATTTTATGATCCATGTCTAATCTAAGTCTTGAAAAAAAATGGCTGAGATTGGGTCGCATCGGGTTTAAAAAATCTTGTTTCTTTGAACATGAAGAGATAAAGAAGCCATTGCAATTGCCGGAAATACTAGGCCCACTAACGGCACAAAAATAGATGGTAAGTTGAGAGTTGTCATAGAATGGGTACCTCGGTTTAATATTTGTACCTGTTATTCTTAATATTATATATTTTAAAATCTATTTTAAAATTCGTTATTAATTTTAAGTCGTATATAATTATACTATAAATGAGTATATAATAAGTGCAAGGAATGTAGAACTAAACAAATGTACTTATTAATTTAATTTTTCTACATGGAATATATGTCTGATAAACTAACAGCTTGTTCGTCACAAAAAAATAATTGACCTTAAAGGTCTACTTGATTCTATTTTTATTCGAAGGAAAGAAAGCGTGGAGCTGAAATAACTCATTCAGAACGCCTTTTAAAAGATTACGTGGTACGATTGTATCGAATAAGCCCTTATGGAATAAATATTCAGCCGCTTGTGAACCTTCAGGTACTGTCTTATTCAATGTTTGTTCAATTACCCGTTTACCCGCAAATGCAATGTAGGCATTGGGTTCAGCAATAATGATATCCCCCAACATACCAAAACTAGCCGTCACCCCACCAGTAGTAGGAGATGTAAGGATTGATATATAGAATAACTTTTTATTTGATTGATAATCATATAAAGCCGAAGATATTTTAGCCATTTGCATCAAACTCAAACTTCCTTCTTGCATCCGTGCGCCTCCGGAAGCACATACTAGAATAAGAGGTAGAAATTTTTTGGTAGCATACTCGACCAACCGGGTGATTTTCTCGCCTACTACGGATCCCATACTACCCCCCATAAACTGAAAATCCATAACCCCAATTGCTATAGGAATACCATTTAGTTGACCTGTGCCTGTTTGAACAGCCTCAGTTAATCCTGTCTTTCTTTGATAAGAATCAATGCGCTCTTTATAAGGTTCCTCCTCCGAATGAAATTCAATGGGATCAAGAGAGACCATGTCTTCATCCAAAGGATCCCAAGTACCTGCATCAATCGAAAGCTCGATTCTATCTGAACTACTCATTTTCAAATGATATCCACATTGTTCACAAATATACATTTTTGGCTTAAAAAATTTCTTATAATTTAATCCATAACAATTTTCGCATTGAACCCACAAATGCCTGTATTTTTGAGTTACCTCGAGATCATTAGAACTTGTAGTTATAGTTAAATCACTACCATTCGTGCTAGTTATTATACTGGCATTCTTGTTTTCACTACTAGTTCCACTTTCACCACAAATGTAACTAGAAATGTAACTGTCACTATCATTATCACTTAAAATGGAACTATCAATATGGATTTGAGAACGAAGATAACTGTCAATGCAACTATTAATATGATTACTCCAACTATATTTAGTATCATACATGTAATGATCACAGTGTGGATCCTCACCCTTAGATACATTATTCAGATAACTAGAATTCCAATAACTATAAAAAGAACTTTCTACTGCATTCGGAAAAGAATGATAATTATCAATCTCAAACATAAGATTTTCAATATCAAAATATATGGAATAACTGTCCCCATTACTATCCTTAACTAAAAAAGTGTCATCAGCGATGAAATTACGAATGTCCAGAACGCCAAATAAATGATCAACATTATTGTAACTCGAACTGTTACTATCACTCCAAGGAGGAATGCTTTTATACGTATCCGTTAGAATTGGATCTTCACTTCCAGAGGTATTTTCAATAGGACCAAGACTTCCCATTGATTTACTTAGTCCACATCTGTATTCTAACTCCTCCTTAGCTAACATCGAATTGAACCGCCGTTTTTCCATAGAGCTTTCTTGCCCCCTATTTACATGTTACATGAAAATACAATAGATGAATAGTCATTCGACGAAAAATAATCATTGCCTATCAGAATAAACATATCGATCCAATCACGAGGATTATTAACTAATAACAGATGAGTAGTGAAAATAAAAAAAGATTCCATTTTGTGGGAATCTAGGATATCACTTCAATATGATTGAATCGTTTTTTGTAATTCTTAATTATTAATTAAAAACTTAATTCAAAATATAATGAGCAGTTTCTCCGATGTCGTGTCAAATTTGCATCAATTATGAACTATTTTTTCCTTAAATTTAGCTCGAACTCTAATTAGCTCTACTCTACCTACTCTAAAAAGAAGTTTTTATTGTAACACGGAACGAAAAGGACAATATACAGGATGGGTAGAAGTAGTTGGGATACTTGGCTCAATCCATGATCCAAAACTACGGGATATAACAGAATACTCCAATCCTGATCCATAGGATTAATTGTGGATCCAACACAATAAAAGAACGATTTTAGTTGTTTAGTCTTAGATTTTTTATTTCTGTATTTT